GATGGTTTGTTGGTTGTTTATTGGCTGTGTGTTGTTTTGAGGTGGTGTTGGGTTGGTTGAGGGGGAGACTTATAGTGTGGAGGGAGGGTTTAGGTTGATTGGTAAGTAGTGTTGTAAGGGGTTGTGTTAGTGGATATAACGGTAAAGATTGATTGGTAAGTAGTGTTGTAAGGGGTTGTGTTAGTGGATATAACGGTAAAGATTGATTGGTAAGTAGTGTTGTAAGGGGTTGTGTTAGTGGATATAACGGTAAAGATTGATTGGTAAGTAGTGTTGTAAGGGGTTGTGTTAGTGGATATAACGGTAAAGATTGATTGGTAAGTAGTGTTGTAAGGGGTTGTGTTAGTGGATATAACGGTAAAGATTGATTGGTAAGTAGTGTTGTAAGGGGTTGTGTTAGTGGATGTATGATGAAATGTGGCTTAAGATTATTTAATACGTAGTTTTGATAGAGGGTCGAAAAGTTAGATAGTTTGTTGGAGGAGTTTTTAGAGGATTTGACTTGTTATGTATGTGAAATATGTTGATAATTTATTAATGAAATTTTGGCGGTAAAGAAAGTGAAAATATCAACTATATAAGACATGACGAACGAACGTTTTTAAACGTTTAGTTAAAAGTTAGCCGTGTTGTTTAAAAAGTTAGAGGAAATGAATAGAATGGATTGATATAAATTTATGCCCTCCAAGCATTCATTAAATTACCCCATTAAGCAGTACTTGCGGATCTACCATAACCAAATACTTATGGAGGACGCACAGCGCGGGGAAGCTCTATATGTCCTTAAACCATTACATTCAACTCAGTTATGCAAGGCAAAGTGCATCAGTGTAAAGGTGATACCAGTTATCCACACGCCGTAACGCCAGCAGGACCTGAAGTCGAGATTAGGTGATAACGCATAACCTATGTTCAGGATATAAACCAATTCACCCGTTGCACTTGAGGGGCGACCTGAAGGTAGGAGAGAGAAAAAAGAACCAAAGGCGCCAAGGTCGGGGAATGCCGCGATCACGGACTAAAATGGTGAGGTATGACCCCGACCAGATGTATCTGTGAAGAGCGAGTTTAAGGGAACTGGCAAGTTATGGCCCTGACATAGGAACCAGAGGCGCAAAAGAGCAAGTTTGTGCTAGGGGTGTAGGGGGAAAGTATGGGCCTGAAGCTAGTCATGATGGATCCCATGTGCGTCGAGTTGCTGATTTCACGTGAGGTGTAAGATTAATAAATAACCTGGTCCCTGCTTTATGTACCCCGGGAAATATTGCATGTCATGGGCGGTACCAATCATAGTGTGTATTAAGGCACTTCCGTGTTGACTAGGAGTTATGCATAAGTTGACATTGTTATGGGTTTAGTACGAGGAGAGTTTGTGGTATTGTCCTAGGTATCATTGCATTATTTAGTGCTCTGGAAGCATAGATGTGGTGTGGTGTGGATTGCCCGTTGTACATGGATGGTTGTGACGCATGCATGGTTGGTGGATCGTTTGCATGTCATGGGGGTCAATGGCTTGGATGTGAGGTATATGCCCGTATACATATATGCATTGAGTACATGCATGATATGTGGAGTCCTAAACATATGTGGATTAATAGTGTGGTAGATAGATTAATGCACAGCAATACATAGGACATATGCGGGGGGGGGTAGGGGGGGGGGTCNTGCATATGTCCTATGTTTTCTATAAGTTTCTGTAGTTGAAGTTTACAACGGCGGTTTTTCAGGCCGTAGGTCTTGGAGAAAAGCCAAGCAGGAATTGCTATGACTTATTTTGTACTTTTTTTAGGATTGGGTTTTGTTTTAGGTGGATTAGGAGTAGCGTCGAATCCTTCTCCTTATTATGGGGTAGTGGGGTTAGTAGTGGCATCTATTACTGGGTGTGGGTGGTTATTAAGTTTAGGGGTGTCGTTTGTGTCATTAGTTCTGTTTATGGTTTATTTGGGGGGTATGTTGGTGGTGTTTGTATACTCAGTGTCCTTGGCGGCAGATCCGTTTCCAGAGGCTTGGGGGGATTGACGTGTTATGGGTTATGGTTTGGGATTTGTCTTGGTGCTTGTTGTGGGGGTGGTAGTTGGAGGTTTTATTGAGGGGTGGAAGTTGGGGTTGGTGACTGTTGATAGTGGGGGGATGTTCACTGTTCGGTTGGATTTTAGTGGCGTGGCTATGTTCTACTCGCGGGGGGCTGGGATGTTTTTAGTAGCAGGGTGAGGGTTGCTGTTAACGTTGTTTGTGGTGCTGGAGGTTGTTCGAGGGCTGTCTCGGGGTGCGATTCGGGCAGTGTAGGGGAGAGGGGGTATGTTTCAGAAGATAGTTTAATGTAGAATGCCAGCTTTGGGAGTTGGAGGTGAGGGTTTAATTCCCTCTTTTCTGAGAGTAAAGGGGGAAAACTCTAAGAAGGGGTATAGTCTTCATTCTTCGGTTTACAAGACCGATGTTTTTATAAACTATTAGAGTTTTTAGTAGTTGAGTAGCTTGTTTTCTAGGGCTCCGATGGCGGGGAAGAGAATGAGGAGGATAGTGAAGTAGGTGAGGGAGGCTAGTTGGCCAATGATGATGAATGGATGCTCTACGGGTTGGCTTCCTACTCATGTTAGGATAAAGAGGTTAGCGACTAGGGTTCAAAATAGAAGTTGAGATAGGGGTCGGAAGATTATTGTGCGTTGTTTAGACTTGTGGAGCAGGGGGCTGAGGAATAAGATTAGTACGGAAGCAGCTAGTGCTAGTACTCCTCCTAATTTATTAGGGATGGAGCGTAGGATGGCGTATGCGAATAGGAAGTATCATTCTGGCTTAATATGAGGGGGTGTGACTAGTGGGTTTGCTGGTGTGAAGTTTTCTGGGTCTCCTAGGAGGTTGGGGGAGAATAGGGCTAGGGTTATTAGGGGTAGGAATATCAGTATGAAGCCGAGAATATCTTTTAGGGAAAAGTAAGGGTGGAATGGGATTTTGTCGCAGTTGGAAGAGATGCCTAGTGGGTTGTTTGAGCCTGATTCGTGTAGGAATGTGAGGTGGATGATGGTGAGGCCTGCAATTATAAAAGGGAGAAGGAAGTGTAGAGTAAAGAATCGTGTTAGTGTGGGGTTGTCTACTGAGAATCCCCCTCAAGCCCATTCAACAAGGGTTTGGCCAATGTAGGGGACGGCGGAAAATAGGTTGGTAATGACTGTGGCTCCTCAGAATGATATTTGTCCTCAGGGTAGGACGTATCCGACGAAGGCAGTTGCTATTAGGGTTAGTAGAAGGATGACTCCTGTGTTTCAGGTTTCTTTATATAAATAGGAGCCGTAGTAAAGTCCTCGTCCGATGTGTAGGTAGATGCAGATGAAGAAGAATGAGGCTCCGTTTGCGTGGAGATTGCGAATTAATCAGCCGTATTGTACGTTTCGGCATGTATGGGCGACGGATGAGAAGGCTAGGGTTGTGTCTGCGGTGTAATGTGCGGCTAGTAGAAGGCCTGTTAGGATTTGGGTTAGTAGGCAGATACCTAGAAGGGATCCAAAGTTTCATCAGGCAGAGATGTTTGAGGGGGTTGGTAGGTCAATTAATGAGTTGTTAATTATTTTTAGTAGGGGATGGTGTTTTCGTAGATTGGGGGCCATTAGTTTTGTCTATGAAGTGATAGGATAATGATTAAAATGGATAGTGCGAAGGATTCTAGGTAGGTTTTAATTAGGCCGGTGTGGAGGTTAATTGAGGTTTTGGTTGCTATAAGTTGAAGGTCAGCGAGTCCTTCGGGGCCTATTTTCTTGTACCAAGATAGGTCGATTAGTTGTGAGGCAATCTTTTGTCCGGTATACAGTAGGTTTGTAGAGCTGAGTCGATGGGTTAGGGGGTTAAAGTACCCTAGTGAGGAAGAGAAGTTTAGTGGGCTGTTTTGCTTAGGAGGGGTCAGTATGTGTGTTATGTTGGAGAGTTCTAGGGCTAAGGCAATGCCTAGGATTGTGACAAGAATGGCGGCGGTTTTTGTGAGTGTTGGTATGGTTATGGGAGGGTTTTTTGTAGGGAGGATGTAGGATGTGATGATTAGTCCGGCTATGATGCTGCCTAGGGCAAGTCGGGTGATTGGGCTGGAGATTGCTCGATCGTTTTCGTTTATTGGGGTAAGTGATGGCATGCGGGTGAATCCTGTTTGGACTAGTAGTGTTATGCGGAGGCTGTAGGTTGCGGTAAAGGATGTGGCTATAAGGGTTAGGAGTAATGCTCAGGTGTTAAGGTATGATGTGTTTAGATTTTCGATGATGGGGTCTTTTGAGTAGAATCCTGCTAAGAATGGGGTTCCTATTAGGGCTAGGTTGCCAATGGTTAGGCAAGAAGTGGTTGTTGGTAGGATTTTTTGTAGTGATCCCATTTTTCGGATGTCTTGCTCTCCATTAAGGCTATGGATAATAGATCCAGAGCAGAGGAAGAGCATAGCTTTGAAGAAGGCGTGGGTTGAGATGTGTAGAAAGGCTAGTTGTGGAAGGTTTAGTCCGATTGTGACTATTATAAGGCCTAGTTGGCTTGATGTGGAAAAGGCAATGATTTTTTTGATATCGTTTTGTGTGAGGGCGCATGTTGCGGCAAATAGTGTTGATAAGGCCCCTAAGCATAGGCAAAGTGTGAGAGCGGTTTGGTTGCTGGCTAGTAGGGGGTGGGTGCGGATAAGAAGGAAGATTCCTGCGACTACTATTGTGCTGGAGTGGAGTAGGGCAGAGACTGGGGTTGGGCCTTCTATAGCGGCTGGGAGTCATGGATGTAGGCCAAATTGGGCAGATTTTCCTGTAGCGGCTAGGATTAGGCCTAGTAGGGGGAGGGTTGGGGTTTGGGTAGGGGAGAAAGTTTGTTGAATTTCTCAGGTGTTTATGGTCGAGGCAAGTCATGCCATGCTTAGGATGAGGCCAATATCTCCAATTCGATTGTAAAGTACGGCTTGGAGGGCGGCCGTATTAGCTTCTGCTCGACCTTGTCATCAGCCGATTAGTAGGAATGACATGATTCCTACCCCTTCTCAGCCGATGAACAGTAGGAATATGTTGTTGGCAATGGTGAGTGTTAGTATGGCGATGAGGAATATTAGGAGGTAGTAGAAGAATTTTGTGATATATGGTTCTGAGCTTATGTATCAAGTTGCGAATTGGAGAATGGACCATGTTACGAATAATGCGATGGGAAAGAATATTAGGGAGTATTGGTCTATCTTGAAGCTAAGGGGAATTTTAAAGTTTGTGATGAATTTTCATTCTAAATGAGAGGTAATGCTCTCTGAGCCTGAGTACATAAAGAGTGTTATTGGAACGAGGCTTGTTAGGAATGCAGTTTTAACTGTGTGTGTAATGGTAGCTGGGGAGTTTTGGAAGTTTTTTGATATGAGTGGGAGTAGGATTGGTGTAAGGATAATTGTAAGTGTTAGAAGGATGGAAGTGTTGAGAAGTAGGGCGGGCTCCATTACTTTTACTTGGATTTGCACCAAGATGAATGGCTCCTAAGACCAGTGGATTGCTGTTATCCTTTAAAAGTAAGGGGGCTGAGGTTTTAGACTCAGATACAAGAATTAGCAGTTCTTATTGGTTGAACCTCCCCTCGGCAGGTAAGAAGGGTCTAACTTCTATTTTTAGGATCACAGTCTAATGTTTGGGTTAAACTATACTTGCATGAGAGGATTCCTGAAATGAGGCTGGGTTTTATGATGAGGAGTAGTGTAGGGATGATGTGAAGGGCTATGAGGAGGTGCTCTCGTGTCGTTGAGTTTTGGATGGATGTGATGTGGGTCGGTAGAGATCCTCGTTGGGTTATTAGCAGTATAAATAGGGTATATGAGGCGGTTAATAGGGTTGCGATTCCGGTTAGGATGATTGTAGGAGTGGATCAGTTGAATAGGGCAATTATAATGGTTAGTTCTGCTATCAGATTTGTTGTTGGAGGGAGGGCTATGTTTGTGAGGTTAGCTAGGAGTCATCAGGTAGCCATTAGTGGCAGGAGGGGTTGTAGACCTCGTGTTAGGAGTAGGATTCGGCTGTGTGTTCGTTCATAGTTTGTATTGGCTAAACAGAATAGTATGGAGGAGGTTAGTCCGTGGGAGATTATAAGGATTATTGCGCCTGAGAATGCTCAGTGTGTTTGGATTATGCCTGCAGCGATGACTAGTCCTATATGGCTTACAGAAGAGTAAGCAATGAGGGATTTTAGGTCTGTTTGGCGTAGGCAGATGGAGCTAGTTATTAGTGCGCCTCATAGGGCTAGGGTGATGAATGGGTAATAGAGGTAGTTGGAGGGGGGACCTATTAGGAGGGTAACTCGTATGATGCCATATCCGCCTAGTTTTAGGAGTAGGGCAGCTAGTAGTATTGAGCCTGCAATGGGGGCTTCGACGTGGGCTTTTGGTAATCATAGGTGGAGGCCGTATAGAGGTGCTTTTACTATGAATGCTATCAGTAAGGCTAATCCTAATAGGAGATCAGTTCAGGAGTTGTTGAGGGTGGGGTGGGTAAGTTTAAGTATTGTTAGGTGGAGTGTGCCAATTTGTATGTGAAGGTATAAGATGGCGACTAGCAGTGGGAGAGAGCTGATGAGAGTGTAGAATAGTAGGTAAATGCCAGCGCTTAGACGTTCAGGTTGGTTTCCTCATCGTGTAATGAGGATTAAGGTTGGGATTAGGGTTGCTTCGAATGAGATATAGAATAGTATTAGTTCGGTGGCTGAGAAGGCTAGGATAATGAAAGGTTGGATTGTGATTAGGGCTAGGATAAAAATTCGTTTTCGTGTGGGGGGTTCGTGCTGTAGGTGGTTTTGGCTTGCTATGATTATGAGGGGTAGAAGTCAGCAAGATAGGACTAGTAGTGGGGATGAAATTTGGTCGATGCCAGTTCATGGGGTTAGATTTTTGTGAGGGTAGTATGAAGGGAGTAGTCATTGGAGGCTGAGGGTAGCGATTAGGAGGCTGTGTGTAGTGGTGTTTGTTCACAAGAATTTTTTGGGAGATAGGAGGGCTGTTGGAAGTAGTATGATTGTGGGGAGGATGATTTTTAGCATTGTAATAGGTTTAGGTTGTGTAAGTGGTCTGAGCCGTGAGTTCGTGTAGAGGCTACCAGTATTGCTAGGCCTGCCCCTGCTTCACATGCTGAGAATGCCAGTATGAGAACTGGCACTAGGGTTGATGATGTTGCTTGGTTTTCGATGGGTCAGATTGATAGGGCGAGGTATATGGATAATATTATGCTTTCTAAACATAGAAGGGCGGAGATTAGGTGGGTTCGGTGGAAGGCTAATCCTAAGCCGCTTAGGGTAAAGGCTGAGTAGAAGCTTAGGTGTAGGAGTGACATAAAGAAAGTCATAGCGTTGGACTATGGTCTGTTGAGTCGAAATCAACTGTCTTGGCTAGACTAACTTTCTGTTATTCTGCTCATTCTAGGCCTCCTTGCATTCATTCGTAGATTAGTCCTAGGGTTAACAGAAGAATGAGGATGGAGGCTCAGATGAGTGTAGTGATGGGAGATTGGAGTTGGCTGGCTCATGGTAGGGGGAGGAGGAGGGCAATTTCTAGGTCAAAAAGAAGAAATAGGATTGCTACTGAGGAAGAATCGGATTGAGAAGGGGAGTCGGGCAGATCCGAGCGGGTCAAAGCCGCATTCGTATGGGGATAGTTTTTCAGAGTCTGGGTTTATTTGGGCAAGTCAGAAGTTTAGTGTGGTTAGGAGGATACATAGGATGAGGGATAGGGTGAGTATAAATGTGATTATGTTGATTGCTCTTCTCTGGGGTTACACCAGATTTTAAGGATTGGAAGTCGATTGTAATTAGTATACTAGAAGAGCAGGATCCTCATCAGTAAATGGTTATGTAGAGGAATAATCAGATGACGTCTACAAAGTGCCAGTATCAGGCTGCTGCTTCAAATCCGAAATGGTGGTCTGATGTGAAGTGGTATTTAATTAGTCGTAAGAGGCAGACTGATAGGAAGGAGGATCCGATAATTACGTGGAGGCCGTGGAATCCTGTGGCGACGAAGAAGGTTGAGCCATATACGCCGTCGGCGATGGAAAATGGTGCTTCGTAGTATTCTGTGGCTTGGAGAGCTGTAAAGTAGAATCCTAGTAGGATGGTTAGGGTAAGTGCGTGGATTGCTTGTTTTCGGTTACCTTCTGTAATGCTGTGATGTGCTCATGTGACGGTGACGCCTGAGGCAAGTAGGATGGCTGTGTTCAGTAGGGGAACTTCTAGGGGATTTAGGGGGTTGATTCCTGTTGGGGGTCATTGTCCTCCTAGTTCTGGGGTGGGGGCTAGGCTGGAGTGGAAGAATGCTCAGAAGAAGCCTAGGAAGAAGAATGCTTCTGATGTGATGAATAAGATTATTCCGTATCGTAAGCCTTTTTGTACGGTGGGGGTGTGGTGGCCTTGGAATGTACTTTCTCGTACAATGTCTCGTCATCATTGTAGTATGACTAGGATTATGGAGAGTAGTCCTAGGGTTAAAAGGTATGACGAATTATAGTGGAATCATATGATTAGTCCGGAGGTAGTAAGTAAGGCAGCTGTTGCTCCAAAAATGGGTCAAGGGCTTGGGTCTACTATATGATAGGAGTGAGCTTGGTGGGCCATTAAATGTTTTCTTGTAAGTATAGGCTTAAGAGTAGGACGAAGACGTAGGCTTGGATTATGGCTACTGCTACCTCTAGGATGGTTAGTAGGAATAGGATTAGTGCTGTTAGGATTGAAATTGTAGGTATAATGGGGAGAAGAGCAGTGGTGGCTGTGGAGATAAGTTGAATAAGTAGGTGTCCTGCTGTGAGATTGGCTGTAAGGCGGACTCCTAGGGCTAGGGGGCGGATTAATAAGCTGGTAGTTTCGATTATAATTAGGGCTGGGATTAGTGGTGTGGGTGTACCTTCGGGTAGGAGATGGCCTAGGGAGATTGAGGGTTGATTGCGTAATCCTGTGAGAAGGGTAGCAAGTCAGAGTGGGAATGCTAGTGCTATGTTTATCGATAGTTGAGTAGTTGGTGTGAATGTATATGGTAGGAGACCTAGGAGGTTGATTGTGAGTAGAAGTACTATTAATGAGGTCAAGAGTAAAGCTCATTTGTGGCCGTTTTTGTTTAATGGGATTATTAATTGTTTTGTGATTAGGTGGAGGATTCAGAGTTGGAGAGTAGACAGGCGGTTTGTGATTCAGCGGTTGTTAGGTGCGGGAAGTAATAGGGCGGGGAATAGTATTGAAAGGAGGATTAATGGGATTCCTAGTAGGCATGGGCTTGTGAACTGGTCAAAAAAGCTTAGGTTCATGGTCAGGTTCAGGGTGTTGTTTTTGTGGTTGTTGAGGTTTTGTTGGAAGGGGGGTTGGTAGGGGTGAATGATAGGAGTTTAGGTTGGATGATTAGGGAGAAGGTTAATCATGATAGTAATATAATGAAGAATCATGGGTTTGGGTTTAGTTGTGGCATGTCATTAAGGAGGGGTAGGTAGTCCTCTTTCTCTAGCTTAAAAGGCTAGCGCTGGCATATAGCTTCTTAATGATTATGAGGATATTAGTGTAGATCAGGATTCGAAATGGGAGAGGGGAGTTGATTCTACTACGATTGGTATGTAGCTATGGTTAGCTCCGCAGATTTCTGAGCATTGGCCATAGAAGATTCCTGGTCGGGTTGTGATGAATGATGTTTGGTTTAGTCGTCCGGGGATTGCATCAGTTTTTACTCCTAGTGAGGGGACTGCTCAGGAATGTAAGACGTCATCAGCGGTGACGATAATACGGATTGGAGATTCTATGGGGACGACAACACGATGATCTACTTCTAGTAACCGGAAATGTCCTGGTTGGAGTTCTGTTGTTGGGGTTATGTATGAGTCGAATGTTAAGTCTTTGAAGTCTGTGTACTCGTAGGTTCAGTATCATTGGTGACCAATGGCTTTAAGGGTTAGGTCAGGTTCGTCAATTTCGTCTATTATGTACAAGATTTGTAGTGATGGGAGGGCAAGTAGGACGAGGACAATGGCTGGTAGGATTGTTCAGATGAGTTCAACCTCTTGTGCGTCGACAGTGTTTGAAGATAGTTTTTCTATCAATATAAGTGCTAGGAGGTAAAGGACTAGGCTGCAGATTGCTAGGGCAACTATTAGGGCGTGGTCGTGGAATTCGACAAGTTCTTCTATAATAGGGGACGAGGCATCTTGGAATCCGAATTGTGAATGGTTGGCCATTTGAGAAGTACAGGGCTTTCACCTGTGATTTAGTCCTGACAAGGCTATGTAATGGGTTTACTAACGTCTCATAAGAAAGAAGCATAAGCGGTTTGATGCGGTTGGCTTGAAACCAGCGTATGAGGGTTCGATTCCTTCCTTTCTTGTACTTGGACAAAGGCTGGTTCTTCGAAGGTATGGTAAGGGGGTGGGCAGCCGTGGATTCATTCAATGTTGGTTGAGGTTAGTTCTGGTTGCAGAACTTTACGTTTTGATGCGAAGGCTTCTCAGATGATGAATATTAGTATGATTACGGCTGTTATTGAGATGAGTGAACCGATAGATGATATAGTATTTCATAGGGTGTAGGCGTCTGGGTAGTCTGAGTATCGTCGTGGTATGCCAGCGAGGCCTAGGAAGTGTTGGGGGAAGAATGTTAGGTTTACACCGGTGAATATGACTCCGAAGTGGGCTTTAGCTCATGTTGGGTGTAGGGTGTATCCTGTGAATAGTGGGAATCAGTGGGTAAATCCTGCTAGAATGGCGAAGACAGCTCCTATTGAGAGGACATAGTGGAAGTGGGCGACTACGTAGTATGTGTCGTGTAAGGCGATGTCTAGGGAAGAGTTTGCCAGGACGATTCCTGTTAGGCCTCCGATGGTAAAGAGGAAGATAAAGCCTAGGGCCCATAGTATTGGCGGGTCTCATTTAATGGTACCTCCGTGAAGCGTAGCTAGTCAGCTGAAAACTTTGATGCCTGTTGGGATTGCAATGATTATGGTAGCTGATGTGAAGTATGCTCGGGTATCTACGTCTATGCCTACTGTGAATATGTGGTGGGCTCAAACGATGAAGCCCAGGAATCCAATGGATAGTATAGCTCATACTATTCCTATGTAGCCGAAAGGTTCTTTTTTACCTGCGTAGTAGGCTACTACGTGAGAGATGATTCCAAAGCCTGGTAGAATTAGGATGTAAACTTCGGGGTGGCCGAAGAATCAGAAGAGGTGCTGGTAGAGTACTGGGTCGCCTCCACCGGCGGGGTCGAAGAATGTGGTGTTTAGGTTGCGGTCTGTGAGTAGTATAGTGATGCCGGCGGCGAGGACTGGGAGGGATAGGAGGAGTAGGACGGCAGTGATGAGAACGGATCATACAAATAGGGGGGTTTGGTATTGTGAGAGGGCTGGAGGTTTTATGTTGATGGCGGTTGTGATGAAGTTGATTGCTCCTAGGATTGAAGAGACACCTGCGAGGTGGAGGGAGAAGATGGCTAGGTCTACGGAGGCTCCGGCGTGAGCTATGTTACCGGCTAGGGGGGGATATACGGTTCATCCTGTGCCTGCGCCGGCTTCGACTGTGGAGGAGGCTAGGAGAAGTAAGAAGGATGGAGGTAGGAGTCAGAAGCTTATGTTATTTATTCGGGGGAATGCCATGTCGGGGGCACCGATTATGAGTGGTACGAGTCAGTTTCCGAAGCCCCCAATTATGATTGGTATGACTATGAAGAAGATTATTACGAAGGCGTGGGCGGTGACGATTACATTGTAGATTTGGTCATCCCCTAGGAGAGTGCCAGGTTGACCAAGTTCTGCACGGATGAGAAGGCTGAGTGCGGTGCCAACTATACCAGCTCATGCACCGAAGATTAGGTAAAGAGTGCCGATGTCTTTGTGGTTGGTGGAGAATAGTCATCGATTGATTAGGGTCACAGGTAAGATGGCTGAGTGTTTAAGGCGTTAGGCTGTAGTCCTTTTTACAGAGGTTAGATTCCTCTTCTTATCGGCTCTGTAGTGAAAGTTTCATGTTGAGTTGCAAGCTCATTGATGCACGTTAAGAGTGCCAGAGTCTAGTAGATAGAAGCCTGTTGGTTTAGGCGTCTGGCTGTTAACCAGGAGTTTATGGGATCGAGGCCCATCTGTCTAGTTAAGGTCCTAGCTTAATTAAAGCATCTGGGTTGCATTCAGGTGATGCAGGTTAGTATCCTGCGGATCTTAGCAGAAACTAAGAGGGTTTAACTCTTGTTTAAGGCTTTGAAGGCCTTTGGTTTAGGTCGATCCTAAGTTTCTAGAGGGCGGTGAGGATTATAGGGGAAAGTGGGAGGAGTAAGGTGGTTAGGGAGGTTAGGGAGGAAAGTAGGGTGCTTGTTGTTTTGTCTATGTGTCATTGTTTTATGTGGTTTACGGTGTTTGGTGGTAGGGTAATCGTTGAGTAGTATGCTAGACGGAGGTAGAAGAATAGTCCGAGTAGGGATAGTAGGGCTATGATTGTGGCTGCTGTGGTTATTTCCTGTTTAGTCAGTTCTTGGATGATGAGCCATTTGGGTAAGAAGCCTGTTAGTGGGGGGAGGCCTGCTAGAGAGAGTAGGGCTAATATTAGGGTTGCGTTAAGTATGGGGGTTTTTGTTCATGAGATTATTATCGTTGTTAGTTTTAGGGCTTTGGTTGTGTTGAGGGTGAGAAATACTGTAGCGGTTATTAGGGTGTATAGATAGAAGGTTAGTAAGGTAAGGTTTGGGTTATAGATGATGATGATTGCTATTCAGCCTATATGGGCGATAGAGGAGAAAGCTAGGATTTTTCGGATTTGGGTTTGGTTAAGCCCTATTCAGCCACCTAGAGCTGCTGAAGTGATGGCTATGGTGGTGAGTAGGGTTGGGTTTAGTGAGTGGGATGTTAGGAAGAGGATGGTGATTGGGGGAAATTTTAGTGCTGTTGATAGAAGGAGTGCGGTGGTTATGGATGAGCCTTGGAGTACTTCTGGGAATCAAAAGTGAAATGGTACTAGTCCCAGTTTTATTGCAATTGCGATTGTCAGTAGGAGGCATGATACTGGGTGGGTGAGTTGGGTGATGTCTCATTGTCCAGTGGTTCAAGCGTTGGATATACTTGAGAATAGGAGTAGTGCTGAGGCTGTTGCTTGTACTAGGAAGTATTTGATTGTGGCTTCGATGGCTCGTGGGTGGTGGGATTTTGAGATCAGGGGGATGATGGCGAGGGTGTTAATTTCTAGTCCTGTTCAGGCTATCACTCAGTGATTGCTTGAGATGGTGATGGTTGTTCCTAGGAGTAGGCTTAGTGTTGAGATTAATTTTGCATGCGGGTTCATTAGTAGGGGAAGGAGTTAAACCATCATTTTCGGGGTATGGGCCCGATAGCTTTAGTTAGCTGACTCTACTAGAAAATAATATAGAGGAAGTATGAAGAGTTTTGATCTCTTTTGTGTAGGTTCGAGTCCTACTTTTCTAAGGTTTATAGGAAATGAGAGGGCTGGTATACCTCTATGTTCACTTTATCATAGTGACCCTTGGTCTTCAGGCACATTTCCTTTGTTCGAGTACATTTTCTTAGGTAAGGTGGTAGGCCTGCATATGAAATGGGTAGGCTAGTGTGTCAGAGGCATAGGGCTAGCGTTAGTGGTAGGAAATTTTTTCAGAGAAGGTGTATGAGTTGGTCGTAGCGGAATCGTGGGTAGGAGGCGCGAATTCATAGGAAGCCCGAGGAGAGGAGGAGGGTTTTTGTGGCCAGGATCATAGGAAATAGCTCTGGGGGTGGGTTGAGCGAGCTTGGGTTCAGGAATAGAATGGCAGTTATGGTGTTTATTAGTATGATGTTTGCGTATTCGGCTAGGAAGAAAAGGGCGAAAGGACCAGCAGCGTATTCTACGTTAAAGCCTGAGACTAGTTCGGATTCTCCTTCTGTGAGGTCAAAAGGGGCGCGGTTAGTTTCAGCGAGAGTGGAGATGTACCATATTATTGCAAGGGGTCAGGAGGAAAAAATTAAGTACAGGGGCTCTTGGGTAGTAGCGAGGGTGTATAGAGTGTAGTTTCCGCTTAGTATGATTACGGATAGGAGAATAATGGCTAATGTTACTTCGTAAGAGATGGTTTGTGCGACTGCTCGTAGTGCGCCGATAAGTGCATATTTTGAATTAGAGGCTCAGCCGGATCAAAGAATTGAGTATACTGCCAGGCTAGATATGGCTAGGAGGAAGAGGAGGCCTAGGTTAAGGTCAGTGAGGGAGAATGGGAGGGGGAGGGGAATTCAGATTGTAATAGCTAGAAGAAGGGCTAGCATAGGAGTTAGGATGAAGAGAATTGGGGAAGAGGTGGATGGGCGGATTGGCTCTTTAATAAACAGTTTTACTCCGTCTGCTACTGGTTGAAGTAGACCAAAGGGTCCTACAATGTTTGGGCCTTTTCGGGCTTGCATGTAACTTAGGACTTTTCGTTCTACTAGTGTTAGAAATGCTACAGCAATTAGGATTGGTACGGCGTATGATAGGGATATGATAAGGTATATTGTGATCATGAGAGGGTGGTGAGCTAGGGAGAGGATTTGAACCTCTGGGTAAAGGGTTTAAGCCTTTTGCATTTACCGAACTCTGCTACGCTAGCGATCCTTTTCTAGGATTTTTGGGGGGGTCTCTTGGTAATTCAGTTGAAGTCATTACTTAGAGAGGAGGCGTATGTTGAGGTATTGGCCTCACTTTTCCGGTCCTTTCGTACTAGGAAAAGTTTATCATAGATAGAAACCGACCTGGATTGCTCCGGTCTGAACTCAGATCACGTAGGACTGTTAATCGTTGAACAAACGAACCCTTAATAGCGGCTGCACCATTAGGATGTCCTGATCCAACATCGAGGTCGTAAACCCCTTCGTCGATATGGGCTCTTGGAAGGGATTGCGCTGTTATCCCTGGGGTAGCTTGGTCCATTGATCAATTGTATTGGGTCTGGTTACTGTTAGTACGTTGAGGGGTTGCTCTTGGTTAAGAGGAGGTGGTCTTGTTTTTGGAGGATTCGCTTTTCTCCAAGGTCGCCCCAACCGAAAAATATTAGCCAGCTTTTGTTGTGGTGGTAGGCCTGGTGGGTTTAGTTTGTGTTGTGGGGTGGCTATTGATTTTTAAGTTCCACAGGGTCTTCTCGTCTTATGTGCTTATCCCTGCTTTTGCACAGGGAGATCAATTTCACTGATTATCTGTAAGAGACAGTTAAGGTCTCGTTTAGCCATTCATACAGGTCTCGATTTATGGGACAATTGATTGCGCTACCTTCGCACGGTTAGGATACCGCGGCCGTTGAACATGAAGTCACTGGGCAGGCATCACCTTCAATACTTGGTTGGCTGAAGGCTATGTTTTTGGTAAACAGTCGGGCCTTGGGGTTTGCCTAGTTCCTTTTACAGATTTTAATCTTTCTAGTAGGCGCTCCTGGGTTGGGTTAACAGGGGAGGAAATACATGAATCTTGTTGAAGTGGAAGTATTATGGTTGTCTGTTAATAATATGTGAATGTAAGTTTGCGCTTAAGAGGGGTATACCCTAGTTACTCATTTTAGTATTAATTCTCCTATTGTTATAGGTTAACCTGTTAGTGGGAAGGGAGTCGTGGGGTTTTAGTATTTTTTGGGGAATGGAGCTTTGACGCATTCTTTGTTGGTGGCTGCTTGAGGGCCCACAATTGTTACTTGTGAGGTAGCTTATCCGCTAGGGGAGGTTGTATTCTTTTTTAAAGGAGCTGTACCTCCTTTAAATTACTCTTGGCCTCTATTCATTAGGGTGGTTGAAGGTCCTTGGAGGGGGGCCAAGGCAGAACTTAGATTCGTTTCACAGGTAACCAGCTATCACCCAGCTCGATTGGCTTTTCACCTCTACTGACAAGTCGTCCCACTCTTTTGCAACAGAGACGGGTTCGCTCAAAAGGTAGCTGCTTGTAAGTAGCTCGCTTGGGTTTCGGGGTGGCAAGCTTAAGTCCGCTTTGCTTGGTTGTTCTTGCTAAATCATGATGCAAGAGGTACAAGGGTTTATCTTTGCTGTCTGTTGCTTGGCTTTTTCATTATTATTTCATCTTTCCCTTACGGTACAAGTCTCTATCGCGCCTGAAGAAAAGTCTTTTCTATCGCCTATACTAAGTTGGGAGAAATGTTTTGGTTTAAAGGTTAAGTGGATTTTTAAGCTTTATTGTAGGGGTTGGGCTAGAGTTGGGCTTCAAGACGACCTGGTATGTGTCAGGTATCTTTCAGGTGTAAGCTGAATGCTTTAGTGTTATAGCTACATCTTGGTGTGCTAAGTGCACCTTCCGGTACACTTACCTTGTTACGACTTACCTCATCTTTGGCAAGGGGGTTTAATTATTTATGATGGGTTGAAGCTTGTGAGGAGGGTGACGGGCGGTATGTACGTGCCTCAGAGCCGGTTTAAAGAGGGCTTATGTTATCCCGCTTTACTGCTAAATCCGCCTTCTAGGAGTTGTTTCATACTCCTTTCCGTTGTATTGAAGTAGGGGTTTTCTAGGTTAGAAAATGTAGCCCATCTCTTCCACTTCATGGGCTATACCTTGACCTGTCTTATTGGCGTGGTTAGGGCAATTGTGCTCACTGTTGTGCTCTCAAGGGAGGTGAGCTGGCGACGGCGGTATGTAGGCTGTTTTGGCAAGAAGTGGTCGGGTGTATCGTGGGTTGTCGATTACAGGACAGGCTCCTCTAGGTGGGTTTGTGGCACCGCCAAGTCCTTAGAGTTTTAAGCGTTTGTGCTCGTAGTTCTCAGGCGAATGCTTTAGTATGGTAAGCATTGAGATTTAGGGCCAAGCATAGTGGGGTATCTAATCCCAGTTTGTGTCCTGGCTTTCGTGGAGTTTAATTGATCATAAGGTTAAGGCCGTCTTTAGGGTGGTTTTAGGTGTATCTTAGGCTTATGACAGCTCAGCTACGTTTTGGCCTTAATTGTTGTGATAATTATTGGTCCACTCTTTACGCCGTATACGGTTAACTTGGGTTTCTTGTGTGACCGCGGTGGCTGGCACAAGATTTACCAACCCTGGGTGTTGCTATGACTAAGTCAAGTTTACACTTATTGCTTAATGTTAATTACTGCTGAGTACCCGTGGGGGTGTGGCTGAGCAAGGCGTCTTAGGCTGCTAATTGGCGTGCCTGATGCCAGCTCCTTTTACCTATGGGGTAGGGGTTAAGGGCATTTACACTGGGGCGCGGATACTTGCATGTATATGTCTAGCAAAAGCTAATGGTAAGGTTAGGACTAAGTCTTTTGTCTCTGGGCGTGATATAGGGCCGTCTTAGCATCTTCAGTGCTATGCTTTGATGTAAGCTACAGGGAC